GAAAAAAAAACATTATATAATCATTTGACAATTTTTTTAAGGATAAAAGCGAGTAGGAGCCTTCCTGTTTTCAGGGGGTTTGCAGGAAAAATAAGGATCTTACGAGTTAGGGGGGGTAGGGGGGGTTTTACGCGCAAAAGCCGAGGGGGCGTGAGTATAAGAATATTAGGAGTTCAACAAGTAGTATTATGCTCTTGATATCAGTTATGCAATTCTTCAATCAATATCTTTCCTCCATGAACATACAATACGGCTGAGCCTGAACGGATAAAATGTTCTACCTTGTCTGTCATTCCTGTGTGCACTCTGAAATGCCAAGTGAAAGGAAACCAAAAAAAAAAACCCCTTGTCCGCTAGAAAGAACGCTCGGCATGTTGGGTAAAGGGTAATATGTACTCCACCATTAACTTATGTAAGCGTTAGGGAAAGAGTGAGGAATAATATCAAGTCATGGCCCTGAAGTAGGAACCAAATGCCAGGAATAGTTCACTAAGTGCTACCCCCACTATATCTGTCCTTGACCATCAATAAGAGTGTTCATTAAGAAATCAACTGATGGTGGTCTCTTACTACATTAAATAGCTGATTTTGACGGGATGTTGGGTACTTGGTATATCTAGACTAGTGAGTTTTGTGATCGGTCTTAAACTTTCGTTTGGCGCTCAGTCAATTTCATTTATTTGCCAATTGTTTTTCTTTATGGATAGAAATGCTTCATTAATGGTATAAAGAGTTGAATGGTAAGTTGAATATTATGCTATATAATTAATGGTCAATATAGTTTAATGTTAATAGTACATATATATATATATATATATATATATATAGATGTCTTGATAAATTACATAATATGTTTGGATGATGTAATGGGGTATGTGCATATGTAATATGAAGGAAAAGATGTAATACTATATATATAATGGTTAATATAATTGAATGTTAATAATACATATATAGTCTTGATAAATTACATAATATGTTTGGATGATGTAATGGGGTATATGCATATGTATATATATATATAGGGAAAAAATGTTATATTATATGGTATTAATATAATTGAATATTATGCATATATGTATAGTCTTAGTAAATTTATGTGCTATATCCGCAAAGAATAGTTTAGTTTAGAATGTTAGCTTTGGGAGCTGTTGGTGGGGGTTAAAATCCCCTTTCTTTGAAGCAGTAGGAAAGATTTTAACTTTCGGCCTCCGGCTTACAAGGCCGGCGCTCTAGACTGAGCTACTAGTGCAGTCTCATTTTAGGGTTTTGTTTTCTACTCAGCTAACGGTGGGGTAGAGGATGAGGAACAGGGAGAAGTACAGGAGAGAAGCGATTTGACCAATAATAATAAAGGGGTGTTCTACAGGTATTCCCCCAATTCAAGTAAGGATTGCGACGTCTGCAACTAGAATTCAGAATAAAAGTTGTGTAAGAGGTCGAAAGGTTAGGCTTCGTTGTTTAGAAGTGTGAAGGATTGGCACTAAGAACAGGACTAGGATTGAAGATAGGAGTGCCAATACTCCTCCAAGTTTGTTCGGAATTGATCGGAGAATGGCGTAGGCAAATAGGAAGTATCACTCGGGTTTGATGTGGGGGGGAGTTACTAATGGGTTTGCGGGTGTGAAGTTATCTGGGTCGCCGAGGAGGTTTGGGGAGAAGAGGGCTAGTGAAATTAGTAGGATTAGGAGGGCTGCGAAGCCTAGAACATCTTTGTAAGAAAAGTATGGGTGAAATGAAATTTTGTCAGCGTTGGAGTTGATTCCTGTGGGGTTATTAGAACCTGATTCGTGGAGAAAAATGAGGTGGACTAGGCTGGCGGCTGCAATAATGAAAGGGAATAAGAAGTGGAAGGCGAAGAATCGGGTGAGGGTGGCGTTGTCTACAGAGAAGCCTCCTCAAATTCATTGGACTAGAGAATTACCGATGTAAGGGATAGCGGATAAAAGATTGGTAATAACAGTTGCGCCTCAGAATGATATTTGCCCTCATGGGAGGACGTAGCCTACGAAGGCTGTTATCATAACTAAGAGGAGAAGAACTACTCCAACGTTTCAGGTTTCTTTGTTTAAGAAGGATCCGTAGTAGAGTCCTCGTCCAATATGAAGGTAGATGCAAATGAAAAAGAAGGAGGCGCCGTTTGCGTGTATATTTCGGATAAGTCAGCCGTAGTTTACGTCTCGGCAAATATGGGCGACGGATGAGAAGGCTGTTGCGATATCAGAGGTGTAGTGTATGGCGAGAAATAGGCCTGTTAGAATTTGTGCAATGAGGCAGAGACCTAGGAGGGAGCCAAAGTTTCATCATGCGGAGATGTTGGTTGGTGTGGGGAGATCAACTACTGCATCATTAGCAATCTTTAAAAGGGGGTGGGATTTTCGTAAGTTTGCCATTAATTGTTCCTGTAGTTGAATACAACGGTGGTTTTTCAAATCATTGGCCCTGGCTAAAGCCCTGGTGGGAATCATGACTCGAGTCTTACATTTTTTTATAGTTATTTCAGTATTAGGGGTAGTAGCAGTTGCTTCTAACCCTTCTCCTTATTTTGCTGCTATTGGTTTAGTTTTAGTAGCCGGGGTGGGGTGTGGAATTTTAGCAAATTTTGGGCTTTCTTTTTTTTCATTAATTTTGCTTTTAATATATTTAGGGGGGATGTTAGTGGTGTTTGCATTTGCGTCAGCAATGGCTGCTGAGCCTCATCCTAAGGGATGAGCACATTGACCTGTATTAGCACTTATAGCTTTTTATTTAGTGTGGGTGATTATTACGCTGTTGATATTTTCAGGGGGGTGATATGAAGTGTCTCCGGAAACAGTTGATGAGTTTAATGAGTTGTTTGTATTTCGAGGAGACATAGGGGGTGTTGCTTTAATATATTCTACGGGTGGAGGTTTGTTAATTCTAGGTGCTTGGACATTACTACTCACTTTGTTTGTGGTGCTAGAGTTGACTCGGGGTCTAAGTCGTGGAGCATTGCGGGCGGTTTAAATTAATAAAAGGAATATAGCTAATGTTATGGTGAGAAGGAATAGTGAGAGGTAAGTTTTGATTATACCTCGTTGAATATTATTTGTTGTAGATGCTAAAGGGGTATTAAGGGAAGTAATTGCTTTAGGTCCAGATTTTTCTAGCCAAGTTTGGTCGATTGTTTGGGATGCAATGGTTTGGCCTAATATAAGGCTTAGTTTGGGAGCTATTCGATGAATAATAGGTGGGAAAAAGCCTAGTATGTTAGAGAAGTGATGTGTGGTTAAATTGGGTTTGGTTTTGACTTGCTTTGTTGTTATTGATGCAAGTTCTAGGGCTGTAAGGAGGCCAATGATTGTTACGATGAGGGCGGCTATTTTTAAGATTGGGGGTATTGATATTACGGGTGTTTTTAAAGGAAATATATTTGCTGTGATAAGGAGGCCTGCAATAATGCTTCCTAAGGCTAGTCGTTTAATGGGGTTTATCATGGTTGGATTGTTTTCATTAATAGGGGGGAGCGGATTAAATCGGGGGTATCCTATGGATACAAAGAATACAATTCGAAGGCTGTAAATGGCTGTGAAGGATGTTGCTAGGAGAGTTAAGGCTAGGGCTCAGGCGTTTAGGTAAGATGTGTTTAATGCTTCAATGATTGCGTCTTTGGAGAAGAATCCTGCTAGAAAGGGGGTGCCTATTAGAGCAAGACTTCCAATGGTAAGGCAGGATGATGTGAAGGGGGTTAAGTGATGTATTCCGCCTATTTTTCGGATGTCTTGTTCGTCGTTAAGGTTATGAATAATAGATCCGGAGCATAGGAAGAGCATTGCTTTGAAAAAGGCGTGAGTGCAAATGTGGAGGAAGGCGAGTTGGGGTTGGTTAAGGCCAATAGATACTATCATTAGTCCGAGTTGACTTGAGGTGGAGAATGCAATAATTTTTTTGATATCATTTTGTGTAAGGGCACATGTTGCGGTAAATAATGTGGTAAGGGCCCCTAAGCAAAGGCAGATGGTTGAGGCTATACGATCATCCTCAATAAGAGGGCTTAGTCGGATAAGTAAGAAAATCCCGGCAACAACTATGGTGCTGGAGTGAAGTAGGGCGGAGACTGGTGTTGGGCCTTCTATGGCTGAAGGGAGTCATGGGTGGAGGCCGAATTGAGCAGATTTACCAGCAGCAGCTAGGATTAAACCAATAAGAGGGAGGGTGAGGTTTGTTTTGTTAGTGGTTGCGAGTATTTGTTGAAGTTCTCATGAGTTAAGGTTTGTAGCTATTCATGCTATAGCTAGAATAAGGCCGATATCTCCAATGCGGTTGTAGAGGACGGCTTGTAGTGCTGCGGTGTTAGCGTCTGCTCGGGCGTACCATCAGCTAATGAGAAGGAAGGATATAATGCCAACACCTTCTCATCCAATGAATAGTTGGAACATGTTGTTTGCTGTGACTAAAATAATTATAGCGATGAGGAAAACTAGTAAGTATTTAGAGAATCGATCTTTGTAGGGGTCCGAGTGTATATACCAGGATGCAAATTCGAGGATAGCTCAAGTAACGTAGAGTGCAATAGGAATAAAAATAATGGAGTAGAAGTCAAATTTAAAGCTAATGTTAATATCAAATATAAGGGTATTTGTTCAGGTTCAGCTGATAATGATGATTTCTGTGCCGTTGTTAAAAAACAGAAAGAGGGGGATTAAACTGATAAAGAAAGTTACTTTTACGGCTGTTTTAATATCTATAGAAAATTGTTTTTGGTTTATAATTTTGGGGTTTAAGGTTGAGACAATAGGAAGAATTAAGATGAGTAAAATGACATTGAAGGTGGATGCTATAATTAAAGGGGTAAAATGCATAGCTACTACTTGGATTTGCACCAAGAGTTTTTGGTTCCTAAGACCAACGGATGAGCTGTTATCCTTTAGAAGCATTTTTCGAGTGAGCCCCGGGGTTTAACCGGGGGGGTGATAATTAGCAGTTATCGTTGCTGTCGAGCCTCTCTCGGTGGATAAGGGGAGTTTAACCTCTATCTATAGAATCACAATCTAGTGTTTTGGTTAAACTATATCTACAAGTGGCTCAGCCTCAGATTAATTCTGGTTTGAGAATAAGGAGGAAAAGGGGGGCCAAATGAAGTAAAATAAGGAGATGTTCCCGGGTGTATGTTGGGTTAAGGGCAATAATATGTGAGGGTAGGGGACCTCGTTGTGTTATTGAGAATATGTGGAGTGAATAACCTGCTGTAATTAAGGTTCCTAACCCTGTTAGTGCAAGGGTTCAAGGGGATCAGTGAAATAGGGAGGTAAGAATTATTAACTCTCCTATAAGGTTGGGTAGGGGGGGAAGGGCTAGGTTGGCGAGGCTAGTTAGGAATCATCATGTAGTTATAATTGGGAGCACTATTTGAAGTCCTCGTGCGAGAATTATTGTACGGCTGTGGGTTCGTTCGTAATTTGTGTTTGCTAAGCAGAAGAGGGCGGAGGAGGTTAATCCGTGGGCAATTATTAAAATTAGGGCTCCGGTGAAACTTCATGGTGTTTGGATAAGGATTCCTGCTGCAACTAAGCCTATATGACTTACTGAGGAGTAGGCGATTAGGGATTTCAGATCTGTCTGCCGGAGGCAGATGGACCCAGTTATAACAACACCTCAGAGGGCTAGGATAATAAATGGGTAGCTGAGTTCTTTGGTTAAGGGTTCTAGGACTGGTATAATTCGTATCATTCCGTAACCTCCTAATTTTAGTAAAACAGCGGCTAGAATCATTGAGCCTGCAATTGGGGCTTCTACGTGGGCTTTGGGGAGTCAAAGGTGGGCTCCATAAAGTGGCATTTTTACGAGAAATGCTAGGAGACATCCTGTTCATCAGATTTTGTCCGCATAGGTAGTTAATGGGGAGGGGTTGGTGAGTTGAAGGGTTAATAGGGAGAGGGTTCCTGTTGAGTTTTGTAAGAGAAGAAGTGCAATTAATAGTGGAAGGGATCCTGCTAGTGTATAAAACAAGAAGTATGTTCCTGCATTAAGGCGTTCTGTTTGGTTTCCTCAACGTGTAATAATAAATAGGGTTGGGATAAGGGTGGCTTCAAATATTACATAAAATATAATTACCTCTGTAGCACTAAAGGCAAGGATTAAGAAGGCCTGTAAGGAAGTTAATAGGAGGATATAGGTTCGTTGTCGATTTTCAGGTTCTGTTGCTATGTGGTTTTGGCTTGCTAAGATTATTAGGGGAAGGAGTCAGCATGTGAGGATTAATAGGGGGGTGGATAAGGGGTCAGTTGCTATATAGGGTGTAAGGTGTACTCAACCTGTTTCTGAGGGTATTTTTAATCAGGATAGGCCAAGGAAGGCAATAAGAAGGCTATAAAGGAGGGTTGTGGATCATAGGTTTTTATGGGGTGTAAGTCAGGTGGTTGGGAGAAGTATAATTGTAGGAATAAGGATTTTTAACATTGTAGGAGGTTTAGGCTTTGAAGGTGGTCGGTTCCATGTGTTCGAGCAGTGGCAACTAATAGGGCTAGGCCTGCACTGGCTTCACAAGCTGAAAAGGCTAACAGGATTATAGGGGAAGGTGAGAAGCTTGTTGAGTCTAGTTGGAGGACTCAGAGTGATAGGACCATAAAAAGGGAAAGTATTATTGTCTCTAAGCATAGTAAGGCAGAAAGGAGGTGAGTTCGGTGGAATGTTAGGCCTGCGAGACCTAAAAAAAATATTAAGGAAAAAGTATAATGGATTGGGGACATTAGGCAGTTGTGGACTTTAACCATAAGTTTTTGAGCCGAAATCAAATGTTTTTTTTAAACTAACGGCCTATTCAGCTCACTCTAAGCCTCCTTGAGTTCATTCATAAATAAGGCCAAGGGTTAGAAGAATAAGAATGGTGGAAGCTCAAGAAAAGGTTGTTATAGGGAAGGATAATTGGTCTCCCCATGGCAGAGGAAGAAGTAGAGCAATCTCAAGGTCAAAGAGGAGAAACAAGATAGCGACGAGAAAAAATCGCAAAGAAAAGGGGAGGCGAGCTGACCCTAAGGGGTCAAAACCACATTCATATGGTGAGAGTTTTTCGTAGTCTGGGTTTATTTGGGGAAGTCAAAAAGAGATAATTGCAAGGATGGTGGATAGTAGAGTGGAGACTAAAATAATAGTTATTACTAAGTTCATTATCTTTCCTTGGACTTTAACCAAGACTAAATGGTTGGAAGCCATTTGTACTTATTTGATACTAGAAAGATTATGAGCCTCATCAGTAGATAGAGATATACAGGAAGAGTCAGACAACGTCTACGAAGTGTCAGTATCAGGCAGCTGCTTCAAACCCGAAGTGGTGTTCGGATGTAAAGTGGAATTCAATTTGTCGGAAAAGGCAGATGGCTAAGAATGTCGAGCCAATGATAACATGGAGGCCATGAAAGCCTGTTGCAACAAAGAAGGTTGATCCGTAAACTCCATCTGCAATTGTAAAAGGGGCCTCGTAATATTCTATTGCTTGGAGGAAGGTAAAGTAGAGGCCTAGGAGGACAGTTAGAATTAAAGATTGAATAGCTTGTTTCCGTTGACCTTCTATAATGCTGTGGTGGGCTCAGGTCACTGTTACTCCAGAAGCTAAAAGGACGGCAGTATTGAGTAGTGGAACTTCAAATGGGTCAAGGGTTATAATGCCTGTGGGGGGTCAGCATCCGCCTAATTCTGGTGTAGGTGCAAGGCTTGAGTGATAAAAGGCTCAGAAGAAACCTAAGAAAAAGAAGACTTCTGAGGTGATGAAGAGGATTATACCATAGCGAAGGCCCTTTTGGACAGGTGGTGTGTGGTGACCTTGGAAGGTTCCTTCTCGGATAATGTCACGTCATCATTGGTACATAGTTAAGAGAAGAAGAATAAGTCCTAGTAATATTAAGGTTACGGAGTGGAAATGTATTCAAATTGCTAATCCGGATGTTATTAGTAAAGCGGCTACTGCGCCTGTCAAGGGTCAAGGGCTTGGGTTAACTATGTGATATGCATGTGCTTGATGGGCCATTAAATGTTTTCTTGTAAGTAGAGGCTTAGAAGGAGAACAAATACGTATGCTTGGATTATTGCTACGGCAATTTCAAGTAATGTCAGTAGGAAGAGGAGTGCGGCTGTGAGAAGAGCTAGGCTGGGTGACATTAAGGCAAGGACAAAGGCAGCGGAGGCGATTAATTGAATTAAAAGGTGCCCTGCCGTTAAATTAGCAGTAAGTCGGACTCCCAGGGCTAATGGTCGAATAACGAGGCTAATAGTTTCAATAATAATTAGTACAGGGATTAGGGGGGTGGGTGTTCCTTCAGGGAGTAAGTGGCCGAGTGCATGGGTAGGTTGGTTGCGTATTCCAATAATAACTGTTGCTAATCAAAGCGGTACAGCGAGGCCTATATTTATTGATAATTGTGTAGTGGGTGTAAATGTGTATGGAAGGAGGCCTAGGACATTTAGGGTAAATAGAAAAGTTATAAGGGTTGCAAGGAGAAGGGCCCAGTGATGTCCTGTGGGGGATAAAGGTTGAAGAATTTGTTGGGTGAAGCGACCAATAAATCAGTTTTGAAGGGTAAGTGGGCGGTTGTTAAGTCAACGAGTTGTAGGTTGAGGATAAAGAATTCATGGAAGACTCAGGGCTAATGCAATTAAGGGAATCCCTAAAAATGATGGACTTATAAATTGGTCAAAAAAGCTTAGTACCATGGTCAGTTTCAGGGTTCTGTTTTGTGTTTTTTAACACTTTGAGAAGTAGGGCTATTAGGGAATGTGTGTGCTTTAATTTTTTGGGGAATCACAGTTAAGAAAATTAGTCAGGTAAATGCTAGAATAGCAAATCAAGGTGATGGGTTAAGTTGTGGCATTTCACTAGGGGTGGTTGGGAGCCACCATTCTTTAGCTTAAAAGGCTAACGCTACCCCCTGTTTAGCTTCTCTAGCGAGGCGTCTTCAAGTATTAAAGAGGATCAATTTTCAAAGTGTTCTAAAGGGACTGCTTCGACGACGATGGGTATGAAGCTATGATTTGCTCCACAAATTTCAGAGCATTGACCATAAAATACACCAGGACGGGATGCGATGAAGGCTGTTTGGTTTAGGCGTCCAGGGACGGCGTCTATTTTTACGCCAAGACTGGGGACGGCTCAAGAGTGGAGAACATCTTCTGCGGAGACTAAAACTCGGACGGGGGATTCGACAGGGATAACCATTCGATGGTCAGCCTCTAAGAGTCGGAATTGGCCTGGGGTTAAATCTTGTGTTGGAATCATATAAGAATCAAAACCTAGGTCTTCATAGTCTGTATATTCGTAGCTTCAGTATCATTGGTGCCCTACGGCTTTAATTGTAAGGTGAGGATCATTAATTTCATCTATGAGGTAAAGGATTCGAAGGGAGGGTAGTGCAATTAAAATAAGAATAACTGCTGGTAAGATTGTTCAGATAATTTCAATTTCCTGGGAGTCGAGAATAAATTTATTTGTTAGTTTAGTTGTAACTATTGCCACGATGATGTAAAGTACAAGGGTGCTAATTAGAAAAACAATTATTAGGGCGTGATCGTGAAAATGGAGAAGTTCTTCTATTACAGGTGAAGCTGCATCTTGAAATCCTAGTTGGGAGGGATGTGCCATATGTTCGAGATACGCGGGAGTTTAACCCACAACTTAACTTTGACGAAGCAGCGTAATAAATTTTACTAGTATCTTATAAAGAAAGTGACAGAGTGGTAATGTGGTTGGCTTGAAACCAGTTTATGGGGGTTCAATTCCCTCCTTTCTCGTTTATCTTATTAGTTGACTTGTTGAGTTTGAACAAATGCAGGTTCTTCAAAGGTGTGGTAGGGGGGTGGACAACCGTGGAGTCATTCAACGTTTGTAGTTACTAGTTCAACTGATGAAACTTCCCGTTTGGCAGCGAAAGCTTCTCAAATAATAAATAAGAACATAATTACGGCAACAAGTGAGATTAGTGACCCAATAGAAGAGACTGTGTTTCATAGGGTATAGGCGTCAGGGTAGTCGGAGTATCGTCGTGGTATCCCTGCAAGTCCTAGGAAGTGTTGTGGGAAGAAAGTTAAATTAACCCCAATAAATATTACTCCGAAGTGGATTTTTGTTCAAGTATCATGGAGGGTATAACCTGAGAATAACGGGAATCAGTGGACAAATGCACCTACAATTGCGAATACAGCTCCTATTGATAAAACATAGTGGAAGTGAGCTACTACGTAATAGGTGTCGTGAAGAACAATGTCTAGAGAAGAGTTTGCCAGGACAATACCTGTTAGGCCTCCAACTGTAAATAAGAAAATAAAGCCTAAAGCCCATAGAAGAGGGGTTTCTCATTTAATTGCTCCTCCATGTAGGGTAGCGAGTCAGCTGAAGACTTTTACACCTGTTGGAATAGCAATAATTATTGTAGCAGATGTGAAATAGGCACGTGTGTCTACGTCTATTCCAACAGTAAATATGTGGTGAGCTCAAACAATGAACCCTAAGAGGCCGATGGCTATTATGGCTCAAACCATTCCTATGTAGCCGAAGGGTTCTTTTTTTCCTGAATAGTAGGCTACAATATGAGAGATCATGCCAAATCCTGGGAGAATAAGAATATAAACTTCCGGATGACCAAAGAATCAAAAGAGGTGTTGGTAAAGGATGGGATCTCCGCCTCCAGCAGGGTCAAAGAAGGTGGTGTTTAAATTTCGATCTGTTAAGAGCATAGTAATGCCAGCAGCTAAAACAGGGAGGGAAAGGAGAAGAAGGACGGCAGTAATTAAAACGGCTCATACGAAGAGAGGGGTTTGGTATTGTGAGATTGCAGGGGGTTTCATATTAATAATTGTGGTGATAAAGTTAATAGCCCCAAGGATTGATGAAATACCTGCTAAATGTAAAGAAAAAATTGTTAGGTCTACGGATGCTCCAGCATGAGCTAGATTTCCGGCTAAAGGAGGGTAAACAGTCCACCCGGTTCCTGCACCTGCTTCGACTCCAGATGAAGCCAAAAGGAGAAGAAATGAGGGGGGCAAGAGTCAGAAGCTTATGTTATTTATTCGGGGGAATGCTATATCAGGGGCTCCGATTATTAGTGGTACCAACCAGTTTCCAAAGCCTCCAATTATAATTGGTATTACTATAAAGAAAATTATTACAAAAGCATGTGCTGTGACGATAACATTATAAATTTGATCATCACCTAAAAGGGAGCCAGGTTGGCTTAGTTCCGCTCGAATAAGGAGGCTTAAGGCAGTGCCTACTATTCCAGCTCAAGCACCGAATACAAGATAAAGGGTGCCGATGTCTTTATGATTAGTTGAGAAGAATCAGCGTGTGATTGCCACAGGTAGGATGGCTGAGTAAGCGGTGGATTGTAGCTCCATACACAGAGGTTTAAGCCCTCTTCTTACCAAGCCTTGAGGTGTCATCATGTTAGATTGCAAATCTAAAGAAGCAAGTTAATAACTTGCCGGGGCTTTCCCCCGCCTATTTAGCCCGGCTAGGCGGGGGAAAGGTAGATAGATGCTCGTTGGTTGGAGCGCTTAGCTGTTAACTAAGAGTTTGTAGGATCGAGGCCTACCTATCTAGAGAGGCTTTAGCTTAATTAAAGTGTCTGTTTTGCATACAGAAGATGTGGGTTAGTGTCCCGTAAGTCTTATGCAGAGATTGGGGGATTTTCACCCCCACTTAGGGCTTTGAAGGTCCTTGGTCTGGTTCATCCTAAATCTCTTAAGGGGTAAAAAGGGTTAGTAGGGCGGGGGTTAGGGGTAGAAGACAAATGGTTATGGAGGTTGATATGGCGAGAAGTAGTGAGGTTTGGTTGGTGTGTAGACGTCAGGGTGTTATTCCTGGTGTATTATTTGGTGATGTTGTCAGGGTTATGGCATAAGAGATTCGGAGGTAGAAGTATAGGCTTAATAAGGCAGAAAGGGCGGCTAGTGTGGCGATTGGTGCTAAGTGTTGTTTTGAAAGTTCTTGGAGAATGAGTCATTTTGGTATAAAACCCGTTAGAGGGGGTAATCCTCCTAAGGAGAGGAGAACAAGTGGTGTAAGGGATGTAAGGGTTGGGGTTTTGGCTCAGGAGGTGGCGAGTGAGTTGATGTTTGTGGAATTATTGATTTTAAATAAAAGGAATGTTGAGAGTGTTATAGTAATGTAGATAATGAGGGTTAGGAGGGTGAGGGAGGGGGAAAATTGTATAATAAGAATTATTCAACCCAGGTGTGCAATTGAGGAGTAGGCTAAGATTTTTCGTAGTTGTGTTTGGTTAAGGCCTCCTCAGCCTCCAATAAGTGTGGATAAAATTCCTAGAATAATTAGGGTATTAGTATTGGTTGGTTGGATTTGCAGGAGAAGGGAGAAGGGGGCAATTTTTTGTCAGGTGGATATAATAAGTCCGGTGGTTAAATCTAGTCCTTGGAGGACTTCTGGTAATCATGCATGTAGGGGAGCTAGTCCAATTTTTAGGGTTAGTGCAAATGTAATTATAGTTACAGGGAATGGGTGTGTGAGTTGATAAATATCTCATTGGCCTGTAATTCATGCGTTTGTGGCAGTTGCAAACAGTAGTACTGCTGCAGCTGCAGCTTGAGTTAAGAAGTATTTAGTTGTAGCTTCAACTGCTCGGGGGTGGTGGTGTTGGGCTATAATAGGAATAATAGCAAGGGTATTTATTTCTAAACCTATCCAGGCGAGGAGTCAGTGTGAGCTTATTAATGTAATAGTTGTACCTATGCCTAAGCCTAGAAGCAAGGTAGTAAGGATATATGGGTTCATTAGTAAAGGAGGGGATTTAACCGACATATTTGGGGTATGGGCCCAAGAGCTTATAATTAGCTGACTTTACTAGGAAGTGGTGTAGTGGAAGCACTAAGAGTTTTGATCTCTTAAGGTGGGGTTCGAGTCCCCTCTTTCTAAGGAGTTGGAGGGACTTTAACCCTCATTATTCACTCTATCAAAGTGGCCCTTTGCTTCAGGCACAGCTCCGGGTTAAAATTGGGGGGGTAGACCTGAAAAAGAAATAGGGAGGGCTAGGTGTCAGATGACAAGGGCAAGGGTTAGGGGTAGGAAATTTTTTCAAATAAGGTGTATGAGTTGATCATACCGAAATCGTGGGTAGGAGGCTCGAATTCAGAGGAACAGTACTGATAGCAGGGTGGCTTTAAGTATTAGATTTATAGAGGTAAGTTCTGGAAAGGTGTGGAAAAGTGATGTCCCTAAAAATAGTGTTGCGGAAAGTGTGTTTATGAGGAGGATGTTGGCGTATTCAGCGAGAAAAAATAGGGCAAATGGACCTCCGGCATATTCTACATTAAAACCTGAGACGAGTTCAGATTCGCCTTCTGTGAGATCGAAAGGGGCTCGGTTAGTTTCTGCTAATGTAGAGATGTATCATATTGCGGCGAGAGGTCAAGTTGGGAGAATAAGTCATGTGGCTTCTTGGGCGGTGGCAAATGTTTGTAAGGTAAAGCCACCAGTGAAGATAACAACATTTAATAAAATAAGGCCTAGGCTTACTTCATACGAGATAGTTTGGGCGACTGCTCGTAGGGCTCCAATGAGCGCATATTTTGAGTTTGAAGCTCAACCTGAGGCAAGGATTGAATATACTGCAAGGCTAGATAGTGCTAGGATAAATAGAATGCCTAGGTTTATGTCAGCTAATGGGAATGGGAGGGGTAAAGGGGTTCAAAGGGTGAGGGCAAGTGTAAGGGCTATAATAGGTGCAAGGAGGAATAGAATGGGTGATGAGGTTGATGGGCGGACTGGTTCTTTGATGAAAAGTTTAAGTCCGTCTGCAATGGGTTGAAGTAGTCCGTAAGGTCCAACAATGTTGGGTCCTTTTCGTAGTTGTATATAACCTAGGACTTTTCGTTCGACTAATGTGAGTAATGCAACGGCTAGGAGAATAAAAATGATTAGAATAAGGGGGTTAATAATGAAGTTTGTAATGGTTGAAATCATAGTTGGGAAGAGGATTTGAACCTCTGTAGAAAGGGCTTAGGTCTTTTGCAGTTACCGAGCTCTGCCACCCCAACAAGCCATTATCTTTGGAAGGATGATGTCCTCTTTTACCTATTTGAGTGGGTATCAATTAGGTAAGGGTAAGGCTTGCTTTAAGTATAGGCCTTTCTTCTTCGGTCCTTTCGTACTAGGGGAAGAGACATCATAGATAGAAACTGACCTGGATTTCTCCGGTCTGAACTCAGATCACGTAGGACTTTAATCGTTGAACAAACGAACCCTTAATAACGGCTGCGCCATTAGGATGTCCTGATCCAACATCGAGGTCGTAAACCCTCTCGTCGATAGGGTCTCTAGGAGAGGATTGCGCTGTTATCCCTAGGGTAACTCGGTTCGTTAATCGGCATTGCCGGATCATTTTTGGTCAAATGTTCTGATGCTTAGACTTGTCAGTCTTGGTTATAAGAGAAGATTCTCTTATTCCACATGGGGGTTTTTTATTGCCCCGCGGTCGCCCCAACCAAAGATATTAAGGTGGGTTCCAATTGGTTTGTTCTTGTTAAGTAAGGTTTAGTTAACATGGTCCATCATATTATCTAAAGCTCCACAGGGTCTTCTCGTCTTATGGGTTTATCCCCGCTTCTGCACGGGGAGATCAATTTCATTGACTGGAAAAAGGAGACAGTTAAGCCCTCGTTATGCCATTCATACAGGTCTTCATTTAAAAAACAAGTGATTGCGCTACCTTTGCACGGTTAAAATACCGCGGCCGTTAAACTGGTGTCACAGGGCAGGCGGGACCTCTTATTCATTGCATGCAAGAGGCGGTGTTTTTGGTAAACAGGCGAGGCTTAGGTTTTATGTTTGCCGAGTTCCTTCTTTTTCTTTTAGTCTTTCCTAGAAACACGCCAGTGGGGGGTTAACGGTTGTTTGGTAGAAGGTTTTCTGGTTCTTTGTTTGTGGTATACTTCCCTCTTTGTTTGGGACCGTTAATGTTTAGTAGGTTGTCTGTCCTAATTTACACTTGTGTGCGGAGAGGTTCTGGGCCTCTTATTACTCATGTTAGCATAATCTCTTCTATAATTTATAGAAGGTCCTGGTAGTGTTTAGGGGTGAAAGAGATTATTATTAGAATTGAAGGTTAGATTTATGATTTGAGCTGTGACGCTTTCTCCAGGGATGGCTGCTTTTAAGCCCACCAAAAGATATTACCTTAAAGATTTTAATCTTTTACCTCCTAATAAAGTTGTGTCTTTTTCAAAGGGGCTGTACCTCCTTTGACTAACTCTATTGGTTTCTTGTTAACTGTTGAATAAGGGTAAACCCTTATGTTGGTGAATAGAGAAAACCAATAGGCTGAACTTTTATTCATTTCTCAGGAAACCAGCTATTACTAAGTTCGATAGGCCTATCACCTCTACTCGAAGCTCTTCCCACTCTTTTGCGACAGAGACGGGTTTGCCCTATATATAGGCTGTCTTGGAGTAGCTCACTTAGTTTCGGGGTTATAAACTAAAGATCGCTTTGCTTAAAGTTTACTGGCTAATTCATGATGCAAAAGGTACGAGTTTAGGTCTCTGCTTCTTTGCGCTTTATTGGTTGTTTCATTTCTCTTTCAGCGTTCCCTTACGGTACTTGTTCTGTTGCTCCGGGGTTTATTTTTCTGTCTCACATACTAGAAGGGAAAAATGGTTTGTTTTGTTGATTTAGGTGTATTAGGGTTTAGTTAATTGGGTTGTTGAAATTAGGTGATGGGCTAGCTGTTTGGCGTCAGGGTGACTCGATTTGCACGAGTAACTTCTCGGTGTAAGTGAACTGCTTTATCTGTTTTAGCTACACCCTGATTTACCAAGTGCACCTTCCGGTACACTTACCATGTTACGACTTGTCTCCCCTTTGGTACTTTAATCTTATTAGTTATATTGGTTAATGTTTTTGGAGAGAATGACGGGCGGTATGTGCTTGCTTCAGGGCCAGCTTCAGCAGAACACTCTGTTTTCTGCTTACTTCTAAATCCTCCTTCTGAGTACGTATTTCATTGTACCTTTCGTATGTCCTATATTTAGGAAATGTAGCCCATCTCTTGCCCTCTCATGCGCTACACCTCGACCTGGCGTTTTGAGTTGTACTGATTTTGCTTACTACGAGTCCTTCACAGGGTGGGCTGACGACGGCGGTATATAGGCGGTATAAAGCAGTATACGGCGGTTTATAGCAGTATGACGGCGATACAAACAAGGGAGGGTGAGGTTTAACGGGTGTTATCGGTTGTAGAACAGGCTCCTCTAGGTGGGTCTAAAGCACCGCCAAATCCTTTGGATTTTAAGCTAAAGCTCGTAATACCCTGGCGGATAGAGGTTGTAACGCTTTCTATCAAAGTTTACGACTGTGCATAGTGGGGTATCTAATCCCAGTTTGTTTCACAGCTTTCGTGGGGTCAGGTAGATTAAAGCCACTTTCGTGGTGGGGCTTCATATTTTCGGATGCGTTAAACGGCAGTGAAAATGTTCGGCTTTAGTTTTAGGGTTTCCTTAACCACTCTTTACGCCGTTGGCTATCAACTTAGGCCTCTCGTATAACCGCGGTGGCTGGCACGAGTTTTACCGGCCTTCTTAGCTTTAACTGAGTCAAGTTTTCACTTATTGCTTAATGTCTATCACTGCTGGATTCCCTTGGGGGTGTGGCTGAACAAGGTGTCTTGGGCTAAAAGGTTTGTGCCTGATACCAGCTCCTTTTTCCTTGGAGGAATTAAAGGGCATTCTCACAGGGATGCGGATACTTGCATGTGTAAATTTAGCTAGAGCTGATAGAAAAGTCAGGACCGAACCTTTGTGCTCATGAAACCAGTCTAAGGTTTTTCTTAACATCTTCAGAGTTACGCTTTAATTAAGCTACATTAGC